CAAAAAACTTTTTCTTGGTTGGTGTGATCCGTTGGACATAAATCCAATTTTTAAATTTTTTTGATTCCTTCGAGTTTGTTTTTCCTCTTCCTGGTGGTATCAAGATGCCACTGTGTCGGGATATTTTATCTGTCTTGTCCGGAAAATGGATATCCCCCGAAAATATTTTGAGTTCAATCCTTTTTTTTTTTCTCTCCACTCGGATCAACCCGCCGACTTGGCTTCTTATATTTAAAGTGAGTCGTGTATCGACTCCAATGATACTATAGTTCTGTACCATTATGGCAGAGGATTCGGGTAAAATATGCACTTCCTCAGGAATGAAAAAAAAGCGATCTACTTTCATTTCGTATTTTGTTTTAAATTTTTGGACTCCTCGATACTCAATCATATCCTCTTTTTGGATGATTGAATCCGCCTTTAGAGTCCCATATTTAAGAATTCCGGAACTCTTTCTTCTGTATCTAGGATCATCAAAAAAAGCAAAAATACTATTTCTACGGAAAATACCATTTATGGGTATTTCAATCGAGATACCTGAATGCGGTATGAATTCATTCTCTTGCTCTTGAATCGATTGGAATGGAATGAGAAATCTATTTCTTCGCCTTTTTGCTAATAAATCCGAGTTTTCATGAAAAATAGCAGAATATATGAAATTATAATGAGTAGTACCTAAGTTTCCATTCAATTCTGAATAATCGGGAATCCCGGATTTTTTTTGATCAGCAAAATCGGAACTCAAAAATTTTTGGCTCACTTGATCATTATTCACTGAGAGGCTAGAAATAGATTTTCTTTCGACGGAAAGAAAGGGTATGTTCATTTGATCTTGATCTTTATGGATCGAAAAAAGAATTAGACTAGATCGACATGAACCTCCTGATAATATCCATAAATGACTTGTTTTTGGTAAGAGATGGACATTACTATATGTAAATTCGGGTGCATGGGATACATCAGTACTCCAATGCATTTCGCCCTCTGAGTCAGAATAAATATATTTTCTAACCCTCTCTTTAAAATGAAAAGTGTATGTTCCCTCGCGAATCTCAGCAATCACTTGTTCTGATTTCACATATTGATCATTTTGAACTAAAAGAAAACTTTTTGGTGGAATAGTCACGCTATGTATAATATCTTCGCTCTCAATAATTACAGACAAGTCTATATAACATAGAAAGGCAGGATGCCCGTGACGTGTACGTGTAGGATGAACCAAATCCTCATTGAATTTTATTTTTCCATTATAAGGGGCTCGTACATGTTCGGCAGTACCTCCTGTAAATACTCCGCCGGTATGAAAAGTTCTTAATGTTAGTTGAGTCCCCGGTTCGCCGATAGATTGACCCGCGATAATACCTACAGCTTCCCCCAATTCAACTAGGTCACCATGAGTGGGACTCCGACCATAACATAATCGACAGATCCAAGATGTACTCCGACAAGTAAAGGGAGTTCGAATAGATATTGATTGTGTTCCAAAGGTTATTAATCGATTGACAAGTCCAATCCCAAGATCTTGATTTCGAAAGGCCACACATCGGGAACCTATATATATATCGTCTGCTAAGACACGACCAATTAATGTTTGGATAAAAATTCTTTCTGACATCATCCGATTTTTATTTCGAGGACTCACAGAAATCCCTCGGATAGTGCCACAATCTGTTCTACGTACAACAATATGTTGAACTACTTCAACAAGTCGACGCGTAAGATATCCAGCATCTGATGTGCGTACAGCAGTATCTACAACTCCTTTACGGGCTCCATAGCAAGAAATAATATATTCTGTTAAAGACAGTCCTTCGCGTAAATTGCTTTGAATAGGTAAATCAATCATTTGTCCTTGGGGATCCGACATTAAACCTCTCATACCTACTAATTGATGTACTTGAGATGCATTTCCCCTAGCTCCCGAAAAAGACATCATATGGACTGGATTGAAAGGGTCCGTCATCCTAAAATTAGGATTCATTTCTTGTCGCAAATATTCACTTGTAGCATACCATATCTCGATAGATTGGCGTAATTTTTCTACCGCATGTACATTCCCAAAATGATGGTGTTTTTCCAAAATCCAACTTTGTTGTTCAGCATCTTGGACAAGCCAGCCCTTAGAAGGTATCGTTAAAAGATCATCAATTCCTAATGAAATGGATGTAGCAGTGGCTTGCTGGAAACCCAGAGTCTTTACTTGATCTAGGATGTGTGATGTATATGCCATCCCGAAGTGATCTATTAATCGGCTAATAAGTCGTTTAATAGCAGTTCCATCTATCACTTTATTGTGAAATACCAGATTGGCCCGTTCCGCCATAAGTACCTCCATATTCTGCTGAATGGGATTCGACAATGAGTTTGAGTCAATGATTGCAAAACTTCCTTTTCTCGATCTTGATTTGCGTAGAATTTTAGGTCAGGAACTATGGTCCGAGTTGAATCGGAGAGGTCCGAATTCACACGGGTGTCCTAGAATTCCTTTTTTTAATACCAT